TTTAGTTCCTTAATTGAATTTCGTAGGACGAAGTTCCTTAAAAACCTCTGCCTTCTTTAAAATATCCTGAACAGTTTCTGTAGGTTGAGCCCCTTTTTCAAGGAAAGCTAAAATAGCAGGAACATTTAAATGGGTTTGATTCTTTATCGGATCATAAAAACCTACTTTCTGAAGATCTTTTCCTTCTCTTCGGGATCGAACATCAATTGCAACGATTCGATAGACGGCTCATTGGGATAGATATAGATGAACAACACCCCCCCCTAGAAACGTATAGGAAGCTTTCTCCTCGTACGGCTCGAGAAAAATGATTGATTCGAAGTTTTGTCTCTCTATGGAATTCTATCTAAGAAATGACAACTGGATCCATAAAATGATCAAAGCAATTAAAGATGTAAGTCTTTTTTTCTTCGTTCTTCCTTAAAATAAAAAAGAAACCATTCGTACTCTCCGAACTCAAGTTGGATAACTTTCAAACAGTTCAAAGGAAAATCTTTCGACAATTTCATTTATTGAGCGGTCTTTCCCCCTTTTTTGTTTGTCTCGTTTAAAATTGGATTCTTCAGTCTGATCCAGTTATTAAGACAATTAAAAAGGTGTTTCCTTGTTCTGGGATCCTTTATCTTTGTTTTATTTTAAATCATTGGGTTTAAACATTACTTCGGTGCTTTTAAATCCTTTCAAAATGGCAGCAACATACCCTTTTTGCGATTTCTATGAAAGAATCCTACAAGATGATGGATTCCCTCGTGAAACACTTTGGCTCGAAAAAGTTTGATCAATTCCAATAAATTTTTGAATTTGAAACTTGCTCGAATTGGATTCTTTCGATTTCCATACCTAAGATATATTTACGAAGTTGTTTCCATTTTTTTATTGATTGGTATTAACCCTAGACCCTTGCCCCGAGAAAGAAATTAATACTTTCTACTCGAGCTCCATCATGGACTATTTACATTCCAAGACAACAAAAAACGAGGGGTTCTAGTGAAACAGAACCAATGATGTCGAGCTAAGAGCACCTTCATTCCTACAAAAAATGGTGGATGTACAAATCCACAACGGATCGTGTCCTTCAAGTCGCACGTTGCTTTCTACCACATCGCTTCAAACGAAGTTTTACCATAACATTCCTCTAAGAACCGGTATGGAATTGATTCAATTATGGAATCATGAATAGTCATTAGTTGGGCTGATGTATAAACACCATAATCTATAGTATATAGATATAAATAATACTATAGATTATGGTGGATAAAGATTTTTCTGAAGAAGTCTTAGTAAGACCCCATCGCTAATATTAATTTCTCTAACATTAGAATATTAATTAATTTAATTAATATTTAATTAATAAATATATATATAATTATATAATAATTTTTTTTATTTTCTTTTTTTATATATTTATCTAATTTATTATATTTATATAAATAATATTATCTAAATAATAATCAATAAGACGAATAAACGAATTCTTTTTGATTCTGCATCTTCACGTGACTTAATAGGAGAGAAAGATTCAGCTTCTAAGGAATGATTAAAACTTTTTATCTTTCTCAATGTCGAATAAAGTTAGAAAGTTCCCCTTTCGACATCATTATTCCAATAAAATTTGATAGTTAAAAAGAACTTTTAATCATCTTAGGAAAAAAGACTTATTTTTTTTCATCTGATTGATAAAATCCAAAGAATGGGGAGGGTTTCGTATCTATCAATTCAATCAAATAGACTGAGCAATTGTCACCGTTTAGAGATATTGAAATGAACGCCTTCCCATTACCGATTAACTCCTATCTACCCCATTCTATGGGACTGATGCAGCATAAATCAAAAGAAGGGGGTGTCCTAGTCTTTTTTATTTTTACGAAATGCAAGCTGTCTAGGCACAAAACCAAACAAGTCCAGATTAAGTCCAGTTTTTGCTCCTTTTTTTCTATTTTAGCCTACCTCATTGATTAAGAATTAAGAGACTTAGTGAATTTAATTATTACCAAAAACCTCCTCTTGGCGAAAAGTCAAGAAATCGACAAAAATAAAAATGGAATCTAATTAGGCTAATTTAGGGGGTAGAGAATACGCGATAGGGAATATGGATTCTTTCGCATCTCGATTCCGTTTTTGAAAAAAAAAAACGATTCATCGAAGAAAAAAATCAGAAACAACAATCACATTCCAGCGAACATTTCGATTTTAAACAGAACCAGAACATTGTTAAAAAAGCAATCTATATTGTCAGAGAATATATATGTTCTGGGACGGAAGGATTCGAACCTCCGAATAGCGGGACCAAAACCCGTTGCCTTACCACTTGGCCACGCCCCATTTAGATTTCTATGCGATACTAATAAAGTATATTGCTGGTTTTGTTTGTTTGTCAACTCTAGCCCAAATATCTATAGAATAGGTTAGATTGGTATTCGGATTTTTCTATGTTTTTGGTATGTGTAGATATAGAATTCAACTTAATTTATTGATCATTACATATAATTCAATTAAGATA